TTCGAAGTTGCGATCGGATCTATTCATTAAAAAGAATCGATTCGATACACTTCTTATGTACCCATAGGTGTTATATTGGATTTGCATCAGATTTCGGATCAATCTATATTGATTGACTGCCTCCATTGTGTTGTTGCTAGCAAATACCGCCGTTTTTATTTTTGGATCTTCCAAATCATTATCATTCCCGCAGTAGATACGGACCGAGTTTTTTCTGATCCTTCGATAAAAAGATTCATTCTCTTCATAAAAAAGAGGAGGTAGAATCAAAAAAGAAATCTTTTTTGATTCATCTCTGGAGTTGAATACCTTATTCAAGAATTTTTTTTGATCTAACCCGTAGGAATCAATAGAAAAGGCAAATCCCCTATGATACACCAGATCCGGCCCGGTTATTGATAGAGTGAATAGATCTGCCATTTCTTGAAATTTCTCTTCTGATTCAAAATCGTGGTGTAACGTGTATCCCCCCTTGTTCTGGCCATGGAATAGATGAAATAAATAAAAAAATGGATTTTTGTTCAAGAATGAAATCTTATTGGAACTGTCCATATCCGGTGCATCCTTCGGAACCATATCAGATCCCGGATCTGATGAAATAGGATGAATTGAGACGGTATTTTGTAAATACGTAATTATCTTGAATATATCAACCATTTCTTTATTTTCCGATCGCCTGGAAAGAACAAAAGAAACATCCTTTTTTTTATTCAAAAATTTCTGATCTCTAGTGGACCTCTCAGTATCAGTAGGATTCGAACCCAGATGAAGTTCTGACCATCTGTCAGAGAAAAAAGAACGAATTGATCTTGTAGGATTCCCAAGAAATTCTTCGATTTCTTCCGGAAGCAGATGATTATTCATCTGCTTCTCACGTTCCGCGAATAGCCGGGACATTGAGGAAGATCCAAAAAGGCATTTCGGGAATCGATCTGATTCTATCTCTGTTCCTTCCGTTTGAAGAAAGGAAGGATCCCAAAGAATCGATCTTTCTTTTTGAATATTTGACAATGCATTCCGTACCTTGCTAAAAAACCGATCCTTGTTTACCAACCACACATTGTCTAACCAAATCAAATTCTCTCTCGATACGTTCCTCAAAAAATCCGATTCGTGCTGATTCTTTCCCCAACTAACGAAGAGATCTTGGTGGAATTGCCACATATGAAATTGAGCACAATTTTGCAAAGAAATACCCCACTTGTTTCTCGAGAAGAGATGGGAAACATGCTCAATATAATTTGATTGAATAGTTGCCTCAGCCCCTTGTTGTTTGAAGAACCCCCCCCCTTCAATTGGTCTTTTTTCACGAAAAGCGGACATGAGATAACAAATCAAGTCTTTCCCTAAGACTTCGAATAGCTGTCCCGAATTCAAGTTGAGTATGTTTCGCTTCTTCCTCGGAGAAAGACGATCAAACAATTCCCAATCATGGTCCTTGCGGATCAGATCATCCGTATAGGATAAAAAAAGAAACTCCAGATATTTGCTATCTCTCTCTTTGAATGAGATCTCAATTCCAGCTACGGTTTTATTAGATACCTTACAACTAGAATCCCTCTTTTTTCCGATCCGGTTCCTCCACCACCGCGAACCCCGGTTAGATTCAGGCATGATACACTTTTTATTTATTGGGAGAACCCAAGTACTCTCTTGCGGATCCACGAAACAACTCTCAGAACTATTTTTCCCTTTTGGAAGATACAGGGGCGAAACAATCAACCTATTGATATTGCAAGACCAAAAAGATTCTTCCAATGTCTCATTTCTGGGTCCAATGGAATTCATAGGTATAGGAAAAAGCCCCATCAAATAGAGATTTTTTCTTTCGACAATCTTTCGATTGTTAATACGAGATATAAGGACCGCTACTACAAGCAGTACTATACCTTTGATCGTGAAATATCGATTGCTTCTTGAACCCTGTGAATCACGTGAAAGTAAGATACTCCAAATTCGGGGGTCAAAGAGTTTCATAAAACGTTCTTGGTGGAAAAGAATGTGAGTGAAAGATCCCACTGAATTGAATTTGGTCCATGAATCTAAGAGATATTGAGAATTCTTGATCTCTCTCAATATCTCTCTCAATTCGAAGATCCAGGATTTAAATTGATGTCCTCTCATTGATTCCTCCTAAAGATTTCATTTCAATTGGAATTTGGTTATTCACGATGTACGATGATCCCTGTTAAGCATCCATGGCTGAATGGTTAAAGCGCCCAACTCATAATTGGCAAATTCGTAGGTTCAATTCCTGCTGGATGCACGCCAATGGGAACGTTCAATAAGTCTATTAGAATTGGCTCTGTATCAATGGAATCTCATCATCCATACATACCGAATTGGTATGGTATATTCATACCATAACATATGAACAGTAAGAACTAGAATTCTTATCGATACTGGAACTCATAGGGAAGAAAATGGATTTATGGATGGAATCAAATATGCAGTATTTACAGAAAAAAGTATTCGGTTATTGGGGAACAATCAATATACT